ACCGGGGCTTTGCAATATTTGATTGATTACAATTCTGTATATTCCACTCACTAGAGAGGTTCCCAGGGAATTCATTAGAGGAATATTTCCAATAAATACGGTTTGTTCTTGCATATCTCTACCGGTTTTCCAAATTAATCCCGCGGATACATATAATTCAGAAGAGTATGTGAGTGATTCATACACAGCATCTCTTTCTTTTATCAAGGGCTCTGCCAATTGATATGTTGCCACAAATAATTGAAATTCAATTTCTTGATCTGTATCTTCAATTTTTGGAAACTTATGAAGTTCTTCCATCAAGCCTTGATCAATGAACCTACAAAATCCGTCAAATTGTATCTGACTAAACCCTGGTATTGTATACATTCCCTCATTTCCATCCCGGAACATCTTAAGTTTTCCGTTTATCGAAAAAATCCAACTATTGGCTCACTCTTCGTTGAACCATATAGATTGATCTAGCAACGATGGAATGTATATTTTGCTCATTTGAACAACATGAAATTTTATCCAACCCCATATACATATATATATGTACTAAATACGTATGAACGGAGGAATAAAAAAAATGTGACTCAAATTCGAATTTGCGACAGATACAAATGGAAATGAATTGATAAAACATTCCTGGAAACAAAATTCTGCCACTTAGACTTATGGAGTCTTGTATAGAATATCAAAATAGATCCAATTTCTACCTTATGATATTACGATCAGATTGGGTACCATAAATGGATTCGGAATTGAATCTGTTCTCTATGAGTGAGATAAAGACAGAATAATCAGGAACCGTCTAGAGTTGACTTTGATTTTAGCACTTAATTTATTTCATCGATTCCGTTGTTCAAAAAACGATTCGCAGAGAGAAAAGATATTTCTACCCATTTGTTAATTAGTAGAATACGATTGAGGTGCGTAAGAGAAGTCATATTTATTAAGTACATGCAGATATAACTATCTAGCTATCCGTATATCCCATCTTTTATCGAAGTTCCCTTGAGGCAACATAGGTCGTGCTATATCCAAATTTCGATTTTATATTCAATATATTCAATGAAAAACGCAAGCACGACGATTTCCTAATAGGAATATGTAGATAAGATACCTGACTAGGTATCCGTGTAAGAATTTCTGTTCTGGGGTTTACATATACACATAATTGTTGTTATAATTGAAATTGAAAAGGATTAATTATGGAAAAGAATTGAGACTGATTAGTCGTATATCAATTTGATCTCGTTATGTCATTAAGGAAACCAAATTGGAGATCAAAATCCAAGAACCATTCATGAATTCACAATCATTAATGCTTCCAAATTGCTCTGAATTTTGGATTCTGTGACTGGAAATCCATTTTTCTCTTTCAATAGAAAAAAAGGGGAAAGCTTTTATTTAGGTGTTGTGTGTTTTGAAATACAATCAATCTAAGAGAACAACAGGACCCAATCAAAAAAAAGAAATGGTTCAGCAATTCCCCAGAATATTCCCATCTATATCTATTTTGTATCGTTTTGGCGGCATGGCCGAGTGGTAAGGCGGGGGACTGCAAATCCTTTCTCCCCAGTTCAAATCCGGGTGTCGCCTGATTAACAAAAGACTCGGAATTTCTTACCCTACTAAACTAATAGAACTCACAAAATTCTTGCCTGGCAGAAGCAGAGGTAAGGGGCGGGGACTGTCGATACCCAATTTTAAGAATCGGGGGTTGACTTTCAATTATTTCTTCAAAAATCGGGGTGTGACCCAAACCTGTACCATACCAATATGAATTACCAATATAAATAAAGAAATACTCACTTAATTACGGATTCCTGATGCGTTCAGGCCATTGATTTGATTTATCAATCAAATCAAATCCATAGTAAGATTCAATTGTGAGATTCAGAACTACGAAAGTCAGGGACCGTAAATCCGTGTATCCAAAGGAAGGTTCCTAAGAGACTGTAAATCCTTGCTCCTAGGATCCAAGAAGGGGTTATAGGAAGGACTATAAATACTTCCTAATTACCTTACCCTACTAGTGTTTACTGACTGAGTCTTGAAGTAGATTGGGTAGGCTGGGGGGGAATCCAATTAGGAGTTGTGGAAAGAACTGAAGATACTTTGTATCCATACAAACTCATGAGAGTCTCTGAGTGCTCAGGTTTTCAATTAATATTGTATGGGTGATTGGCTTTTATAGAATAAAAGTGGAAAAAAGTGCTTTCGTTGGGGTAACCCCGCCAATAATGTAATCCAAGAGTGTAATAGGGTGTCTTCCAATTGTTTCACATTTCACAGAAGTAGAGACAGTAAGGCTTAGATGGGAAATTAGGAGTATGTGATAGATAGTTATATATCTTGGTGGTATATTTTTTTTTTCTGCTTTTTGTTTATCAAAGGCAACAGTAGGTCTTACTATTCCTACATATTCCATTAGTCACATTCCCTTGAGACTTCCAAGGGGCAACTGTGTATCTTGCTTGTACTTAGTGCTTTCCGATTCCACCAGAAATCA